GCTAGCGTAGCTTAATTAAAGCATAACACTGAAGATGTTAAGATGGGCCCTAGAAAGCCCCGCCCGCACAAAGGCTTGGTCCTGACTTTACTATCAACTTTAGCCAAATTTACACATGCAAGTATCCGCCCCCCTGTGAGAATGCCCTACAGCTCCCTGCCCGGGAGCAAGGAGCTGGTATCAGGCACACATCTGTAAGCCCATGACACCTTGCTTAGCCACACCCTCAAGGGAACTCAGCAGTGATAAACATTAAGCCATAAGTGAAAACTTGACTTAGTTAAAGCTAAGAGGGCCGGTAAAACTCGTGCCAGCCACCGCGGCTATACGAGAGACCCAAGTTGATACCATTCGGCGTAAAGAGTGGTTATGGAAAATAAAGACTAAAGCCGCACACCTTCAAAGCTGTTATACGCATCCGAAGGCTAGAAGATCAACCACGAAGGTAGCTTTACAACCCCTGACCCCACGAAAGCTCTGGCACAAACTGGGATTAGATACCCCACTATGCCTAGCCCTAAACCTTGGTAATATATCACATACCCTACCCGCCTGGGAACTACGAGCACCAGCTTAAAACCCAAAGGACTTGGCGGTGCTTTAGACCCCCCTAGAGGAGCCTGTTCTAGAACCGATAACCCCCGTTCAACCTCACCCTTCCTTGTTTATCCCGCCTATATACCGCCGTCGTCAGCTTACCCTGTGAAGGCCTAAAAGTAAGCACAACTGGTACAACCCAAAACGTCAGGTCGAGGTGTAGCGCATGGAGGGGGAAGAAATGGGCTACATTCCCTATATTAGGGAACACGAACGGCGCACTGAAACACGCGCCTGAAGGAGGATTTAGTAGTAAGCGGAAAATAGCGTGTTCCGCTGAAATCGGCCCTGAAGCGCGCACACACCGCCCGTCACTCTCCCCAAGCCTATCACTTTAAATAATTAAAAACCCAAAAATCGCGGAGGGGAGGCAAGTCGTAACATGGTAAGGGTACCGGAAGGTGCACTTGGTAATATCAGAGTGTAGTTAAAATAGAATAACACTTCCCTTACACTGAAGAGACACCCGTGCAAATCGGATCACCCTGACGCCCAACAGCTAGCCCACAAACACAACAACAACCAACCATTATTTATAACCCCAAATGCACGAATGTTTTAATTAAACAAACCATTTTTCCCCTTTAGTATGGGCGACAGAAAAAGGACTTAGGAGCAATAGAGAAAGTACCGCAAGGGATCGCTGAAAGAGAAATGAAACAACCCAGTGAAGCTAAATAAAGCAGAGATTTATTCTCGTACCTTTTGCATCATGATTTAGCCAGCGTGACCCAAGCAAAGAGTGCTTTAGTTTGACACCCCGAAACTAGGGGAGCTACTCCAAGACAGCCTATTTATAGGGCGAACCCGTCTCTGTGGCAAAAGAGTGGAATGAGCTTTGAGTAGAGGTGATAAACCTACCGAACCTAGTTATAGCTGGTTGCCCGAGAAATGGATAGAAGTTCAGCCTCTCAGATTCTTTATTCACCTCAGTACTACCCCACCTGATAACACAAGAAACTGTGAGAGTTATTCAAAGGGGGTACAGCCCCTTTGAAACAAGATACAACTTTTCCGGGAGGAAAAAGATCATAATTAAATAAAGGTAAGTATTTGGGTGGGCCTAAAAGCAGCCATCCCAATAGAAAGCGTTATAGCTCAAATACATCACCGCCCCTCTCTATCCTGATCATTAATTCTTACTCCCCCCTTCCTTACCGGGCCATCCCATGCAAACATGGGAGAGACCCTGCTAATATGAGTAATAAGAGAGCCAAGCCTCTCTCCTTGCACACATGTAATTCGGAACGAACCCGCACCGAGCATTAACGACCCCAAACGAAGAGGGCCCTGAACAACAACCCAAACAACCAGAAAAGAATTCAAACATAAACCGTTAACCCTACACAGGTGTGCACCTCAGGAAAGACTAAAAGAAAGAGAAGGAACTCGGCAAACAAATCAAGCCTCGCCTGTTTACCAAAAACATCGCCTCTTGCAAAGCTAAAGAATAAGAGGTCCCGCCTGCCCTGTGACTATTAGTTTAACGGCCGCGGTATTTTGACCGTGCAAAGGTAGCGCAATCACTTGTCTTTTAAATGAAGACCTGTATGAATGGCACAACGAGGGCTTAACTGTCTCCTCTTTCAAGTCAATGAAATTGATCTCCCCGTGCAGAAGCGGGGATATAAACATAAGACGAGAAGACCCTATGGAGCTTTAGACACCAAAGAAGATCCTGTCAAGTAACCCCCCACAAGGGCCTGAACTAATGGAATCCTTCCCTAATGTCTTTGGTTGGGGCGACCGCGGGGAAACAAAAAACCCCCACGTGGAAAGGGAGCACCCCCTCCTACAACTAAGAGCCGCAGCTCTAATTAACAGAATATCTGACCAATAAGATCCGGCAATGCCGATCAACGGACCGAGTTACCCTAGGGATAACAGCGCAATCCCCTTTTAGAGCCCATATCGACAAGGGGGTTTACGACCTCGATGTTGGATCAGGACATCCTAATGGTGCAGCCGCTATTAAGGGTCCGTTTGTTCAACGGTTAAAGTCCTACGTGATCTGAGTTCAGACCGGAGTAATCCAGGTCAGTTTCTATCTATGGTGTGCTCTTTTCTAGTACGAAAGGACCGAAAAGAAGAGGCCCCTGCTTTAAGCAAGCCTCACCCCCACCTAGTGAAGACAACTAAAATAGGCAAGAGGGCATACCCCCCATGCCTGAGAGAACGGCATGTTGGGGTGGCAGAGCCCGGCGAATGCAAAAGACCTAAGCCCTTTTTACAGAGGTTCAAGTCCTCTCCTTAACTATGATTTCAGTCCTTATTACCCATATTCTCAACCCCCTGGCCTTCATCGTCCCCATCCTCTTGGCCGTCGCCTTCCTCACACTTCTAGAACGCAAAGTACTAGGATATATACAACTACGAAAGGGTCCAAATATTGTAGGACCTTACGGATTGTTACAGCCTATTGCTGATGGTGTCAAGCTCTTTATTAAGGAGCCCGTTCGCCCCTCCACCTCCTCTCCCGTGCTTTTCCTCCTCGCCCCCTTACTCGCACTCACACTTGCCTTGACCCTTTGAGCCCCCATGCCCCTCCCATATCCAGTCATTGACTTGAACCTTGGGATTCTATTTATCCTAGCCCTATCAAGCCTTGCTGTCTACTCCATCCTAGGTTCAGGCTGAGCATCAAATTCAAAATATGCCCTCATTGGGGCCCTCCGGGCTGTAGCCCAAACCATTTCATATGAGGTTAGTTTAGGCCTGATCCTATTAAGTACTATTATTTTTACAGGAGGCTTTACCCTACAGACCTTCAACATTGCCCAAGAAAGCGTCTGAATGCTACTCCCAGCTTGACCACTAGCCGCAATATGGTATATTTCAACCCTTGCAGAGACAAACCGTGCACCTTTTGACCTTACTGAAGGCGAATCCGAATTAGTCTCTGGCTTTAATGTCGAATATGCAGGTGGCCCATTCGCCCTATTCTTCTTAGCCGAATATGCCAATATTCTGCTTATAAATACGCTTTCCGCCACCCTCTTCTTAGGGGCCTCTCATTCTCCTATACTACCTGAACTCACCGCAGTGAACCTAATAACCAAGGCGGCCCTTCTGTCTGTCTTATTTTTATGAGTTCGAGCCTCTTACCCACGATTCCGCTACGATCAACTCATACACCTAATTTGAAAAAATTTCCTCCCACTTACACTGGCCCTGGTTATCTGACACCTAGCCCTCCCCATTGCATTTGCTGGCTTACCACCCCAGCTATAGATAAGAAGCCGTGCCTGAAGTAAAGGGCCACTTTGATAGAGTGACTTATGGGGGTTCAAATCCCCCCCGCTTCTTTAGAAAAGGGGGACTCGAACCCCGCCTAAGGAGAGCAAAACTCCTAGTGCTTCCACTACACTATTTCCTAGTAAAGTCAGCTAATTCTAAGCTCTTGGTCCCATACCCCAAACACGAAGGTTAAAATCCCTCCTTTGCTAATGAACCCTTACATCTTAACCGCCCTCCTATTTGGTATTGGTTTAGGAACTACTACCACCTTCGCAAGCTCCCACTGACTACTCGCCTGAATAGGCCTGGAAATAAATACTCTTGCCATCATTCCCCTAATAGCTCAACACCATCACCCCCGAGCAGTTGAAGCAGCCACTAAATATTTCTTGATTCAAGCTGCCGGAGCAGCTATACTACTCTTTGCCAGCACCACCAACGCTTGATTAACTGGACAGTGGGACCTTTTACAGATTGCCCACCCCTTCCCAACAGCCCTTGTTACTTTAGCTCTTGCACTAAAAGTAGGACTTGCACCTGTACACTCATGACTACCTGAAGTACTTCAAGGCCTAGACCTAACCACAGGACTTATTCTGTCAACCTGACAAAAACTTGCCCCATTTGCCTTATTAGTCCAAACCCCCTGTACCAACACCACCCTATTAATTATCCTCGGACTTACCTCAACCATTGTAGGAGGCTGAGGAGGTTTAAACCAAACCCAACTTCGAAAAATCCTTGCCTACTCCTCCATCGCACACCTCGGCTGAATAGTAATTGTCCTACAATTCTCTCCCCCCTTGACTATTTTAACACTACTCACATATTTTGTTATAACATTCTCAGCATTTCTTATGTTTAAACTTAATAAAGCAACCAGCATTAATGCTCTAGCAACCTCATGGGCAAAGACCCCCGCCCTAACCGCCCTTGCACCCCTTCTACTATTATCCCTAGGAGGCCTCCCCCCACTTACAGGCTTTATGCCAAAGTGACTTATCCTTCAAGAACTTGCTAAACAAGACCTTGCCCCCGCCGCAACACTGGCCGCAATAACCGCCCTCCTTAGCCTATACTTTTATCTGCGACTATCATACGCGATGGCACTAACTATTTCACCAAATAACCTAACCGCAACCTCCCCATGACGCCTCCCCTCCTTACAACTAACACTACCACTTGCTACCTCAGCCATAGCTACACTACTGCTTCTACCCCTAACACCCGCCGCAATAGCACTAATAACCCTTTAAGGGACTTAGGTTAAAACAAGACCAAGGGCCTTCAAAGCCCTAAGTGAGGGTGGAAGTCCCCCAGTCCCTGATAAGGCTTGCGGGACACTACCCCACATCTCCTGTATGCAAAACAGGTACTTTAATTAAGCTAAAGCCTTACTAGAAGGGCAGGCCTCGATCCTGCAAAATCTTAGTTAACAGCTAAGCGCTCAAACCAGCGAGCATCCATCTAGCTTTCCCCCGCCTGAGAGGCGGGCTAAAGGCGGGGGAAGTCCCGGCAGACGACTAACCTGCATCTTCAGATTTGCAATCTGATATGTATTACACCTCAAGACTTTTGGTAAGAAGAGGACTCAAACCTCTGTTTGTGGGGCTACAATCCATCGCTTAAAAACTCAGCCATCCTACCTGTGGCCATCACACGTTGATTTTTCTCCACTAATCACAAAGACATCGGCACCCTTTATCTAGTATTTGGTGCCTGAGCCGGTATAGTAGGCACAGCCCTCAGCCTACTCATTCGAGCAGAACTAAGCCAACCGGGCGCTCTCCTTGGAGACGACCAGATTTATAATGTAATCGTTACAGCACATGCCTTCGTAATGATTTTCTTTATAGTAATGCCAATTATAATTGGAGGTTTTGGAAACTGGTTAATCCCCCTAATGATTGGAGCCCCAGATATAGCATTTCCTCGTATAAATAACATAAGTTTCTGACTTCTACCCCCTTCTTTCCTACTATTACTTGCCTCTTCTGGGGTAGAAGCGGGTGCCGGAACCGGGTGAACAGTGTACCCACCCTTAGCCGGTAACTTAGCCCACGCAGGAGCATCAGTCGACCTGACAATCTTTTCACTTCACCTAGCAGGTATTTCCTCAATCCTTGGGGCAATCAATTTTATTACCACAATTATTAATATGAAGCCCCCGGCCATCTCTCAATACCAGACACCTCTGTTTGTGTGAGCCGTCCTAATTACCGCTGTTCTTCTCCTTCTCTCCCTACCAGTTCTCGCTGCCGGCATCACAATGCTCCTTACCGACCGAAATCTTAATACCACCTTCTTTGACCCGGCAGGAGGAGGGGATCCAATCCTTTACCAGCACTTATTCTGGTTTTTTGGACACCCGGAAGTATATATTCTCATTCTGCCTGGCTTTGGTATGATTTCACACATCGTCGCCTATTACTCTGGCAAAAAAGAACCCTTTGGTTATATAGGCATGGTATGAGCAATAATGGCTATTGGTCTTCTAGGCTTTATTGTATGAGCCCATCACATATTTACAGTTGGCATGGACGTAGACACACGTGCTTACTTCACATCTGCCACAATAATCATCGCAATTCCCACCGGCGTTAAAGTATTTAGCTGACTTGCAACCCTTCATGGGGGCTCTATTAAATGAGAGACACCCCTTTTATGGGCCCTTGGCTTTATTTTCCTATTTACAGTAGGGGGGCTTACAGGCATTGTTCTGGCCAATTCATCCCTAGATATTGTACTCCACGATACCTATTATGTAGTAGCCCACTTCCACTACGTACTATCTATGGGGGCCGTATTTGCCATTGTCGCCGCCTTCGTGCACTGATTCCCACTATTTTCAGGCTACACGCTTCACAGCACTTGAACAAAAATCCACTTCGGTATTATGTTCTTAGGGGTAAACTTAACCTTCTTCCCACAACACTTCCTCGGATTAGCGGGGATACCCCGACGATACTCCGATTACCCTGACGCCTATACCCTGTGAAACACAGTCTCCTCAATTGGGTCACTTATCTCCCTAGTGGCTGTTATCATATTCTTATTTATTATTTGAGAGGCATTCGCCGCCAAACGTGAAGTTCTAGCAACAGATTTAACAACAACCAATGTAGAATGACTACATGGCTGCCCTCCCCCATACCACACATTCGAGGAGCCTGCCTTTGTACAAGTACAAGCAGACTAACGAGAAAGGGAGGAGTCGAACCCCCATAGGTCGGTTTCAAGCCGACCACATAACCGCTCTGCCACTTTCTTTATAAGACACTAGTAAAAGAGTACATTACACCGCCTTGTCAAGGCGGAAGTGTGGGTTAGACCCCCGCGTGTCTTGCTTTCAATGGCCCATCCGTCACAGCTTGGATTTCAAGATGCAGCTTCACCTGTTATAGAAGAACTTCTTCATTTTCACGACCATGCTTTAATAATCGTCTTCCTGATTAGCACACTAGTGCTTTATATTATTCTTGCTATAGTTACCACTAAATTAACGAACAAATATATTTTAGATTCACAAGAGATTGAAATTATCTGAACAATTCTCCCAGCTATCATTTTAATTCTGATCGCACTCCCCTCCCTTCGCATCCTCTATCTTATAGATGAAATTAACAACCCCTTATTAACAATTAAAGCCGTTGGCCACCAATGATACTGAAGCTATGAATACACTGACTACGAAGATCTTGGCTTTGACTCATACATAATTCCCACCCAAGACCTAACCCCCGGACAGTTCCGCTTATTAGAAGCCGACCATCGCATGGTTATTCCAGTTGAATCCCCCATCCGAGTTTTAGTCTCTGCAGACGATGTACTCCACTCATGAGCAGTCCCAGCCCTAGGGGTAAAAATGGACGCAGTCCCAGGCCGCCTAAACCAAACAGCCTTCATCGCATCCCGACCAGGCGTATTCTATGGACAATGCTCTGAGATCTGCGGAGCAAATCACAGCTTTATACCTATTGTAGTGGAAGCAGTTCCCCTAGAACACTTTGAAAACTGATCATCTCGAATACTTGAAGACGCCTCGCTAGGAAGCTAAATAGGGTATAGCGTTAGCCTTTTAAGCTAAAGATTGGTGGTTCCCAACCACCCCTAACGACATGCCCCAACTCAACCCCACACCTTGATTTGCTATTTTAGTCTTCTCGTGAATGGTCTTCCTGGCCGTTATTCCCGCTAAAGTTACAGCCCACACCTTCCCAAACACCCCTACTCTACAAAGCGCAGAAAAAGCCAAAACAGACCCCTGAACTTGACCATGACACTAAGCTTTTTTGACCAGTTTATAAGCCCCACCTATCTCGGGATCCCATTAATAGCCCTTGCCCTTACCTTACCGTGACTCCTTTACCCCACACCCACAACTCGATGATTAAATAACCGATTCCTCGCGCTTCAGGGCTGATTTATTAACCGTTTTACTCAACAGCTTCTCCTTCCCCTAAATATTGGGGGTCATAAGTGAGCCGCCCTCCTAACCTCATTAATAATCTTTTTAATTACCCTAAATATATTAGGACTCCTTCCCTACACTTTTACCCCCACCACCCAACTGTCACTAAATTTAGGGCTTGCGGTACCTCTCTGATTAGCAACTGTCATTATTGGCATGCGAAACCAACCAACCCATGCCCTAGGACACCTCCTACCAGAAGGCACACCCGGCCCCCTTATTCCGGTGCTTATCATTATCGAAACAATTAGCCTCTTTATCCGCCCCCTTGCCCTAGGAGTACGACTAACAGCCAATTTAACAGCTGGTCACCTCTTAATTCAACTAATTGCTACAGGCGCCTTTGTACTTCTCCCCTTAATACCAACCGTGGCAATCATCACAACAACAGTACTAGTTCTCCTCACCCTGTTAGAAGTTGCTGTAGCAATAATTCAAGCCTACGTCTTCGTTCTCCTACTAACACTATACCTACAAGAAAACGTCTAATGGCCCATCAAGCACACCCTTACCACATAGTTGACCCCAGCCCTTGACCCCTAACAGGAGCAATTGCTGCCCTGCTGATAACATCAGGCCTCGCGACCTGATTTCATTTTCGCTCAACAACCTTAATAACCTTAGGAACAGCTCTGCTACTTCTTACAATATATCAATGATGACGAGACATCGTACGAGAAGGTACATTCCAAGGACATCACACGCCCCCCGTACAAAAAGGTCTTCGATACGGAATAATTCTTTTCATTACCTCCGAAGTATTCTTTTTCCTAGGATTCTTCTGAGCCTTCTACCACGCAAGCCTCGCCCCCACTCCTGAGCTAGGAGGCTGCTGACCTCCTACGGGCATTACAACTCTTGACCCATTTGAAGTCCCCCTCCTCAATACAGCTGTCTTACTAGCCTCCGGGGTAACGGTCACCTGAGCCCACCACAGCATTATAGAGGGTGAACGAAAACAGACCATTCAATCGCTAGCCTTGACTATTCTTCTGGGCTTTTATTTTACATTTCTTCAAGCCCTGGAATACTATGAAGCCCCCTTTACAATTGCAGATGGCGTATACGGCTCTACCTTTTTCGTAGCCACTGGATTCCACGGACTACACGTTATTATTGGCTCTACATTTTTAGCTGTTTGCCTCCTACGACAAATCCAATACCACTTTACATCTGAGCACCACTTCGGGTTCGAAGCAGCTGCCTGATACTGGCATTTCGTAGACGTCGTATGACTATTCCTATATATCTCTATCTACTGATGAGGCTCTTAATCTTTCTAGTATCAAAACTAGTATAAGTGACTTCCAATCACCCGGTCTTGGTTAAAATCCAAGGAAAGATAATGAACGTAGCAATAGCTGTAATTACCATCACTATTTTGCTTTCCATAGTCCTGGCCATTGTATCCTTCTGGCTTCCCCAAATGACCCCCGACCACGAAAAGCTCTCCCCCTATGAATGTGGTTTCGACCCCTTAGGATCAGCCCGCCTACCATTTTCTCTCCGCTTCTTCCTAGTTGCCATTCTTTTCCTCCTTTTCGATTTAGAAATTGCCCTTCTCCTCCCGCTCCCCTGAGGAGACCAATTAACCTCCCCCTTATTAACACTCTTCTGAGCCGTGGCCGTGCTCACCCTTCTTACCCTTGGCTTAATTTACGAGTGAATTCAAGGAGGACTAGAATGAGCCGAATAGTCAATTAGTTTAAGAAAAATATTTGATTTCGGCTCAAAAGCTTATGGTTAAAGTCCATAATTGTCTAATGACTCCCACTCACTTCGCTTTCTCATCGGCCTTTACCCTAGGACTGACAGGCCTAGCATTCCATCGAACCCACCTCCTCTCCGCTCTTTTATGCTTAGAAGGGATGATACTCTCTTTATTTATTGGACTTTCAATTTGAACCCTTCAACTAGGCTCCACAAGTTTCTCTGCAGCTCCCATGCTCCTGTTAGCTTTTTCAGCTTGTGAAGCAAGCGCAGGACTTGCCTTACTGGTAGCCACAGCTCGCACACATGGTTCAGATCGCCTTCAAACCTTAAACCTCTTACAATGCTAAAAATCCTAATTCCTACCGTAATGCTTCTCCCCACAGCCTGGCTTACCCCTGCCAAGTGATTATGACCTACCACCCTCTCCCACAGCCTAGTCATTGCATTAGCCAGCCTCACTTGACTAAAAAATACATCCGAAACAGGCTGATCTTGCCTCACGCCCTTCATAGCCACAGACCCCCTCTCAACACCCCTCCTTGTCCTCACCTGTTGACTACTCCCTCTTATAATTTTGGCAAGCCAAAGCCACACAGCACTCGAACCTATTAACCGCCAACGGACCTACATTAGCCTACTAACATCCCTGCAAGTATTCCTTATCATAGCCTTCGGTGCCACCGAACTCCTTATGTTTTACGTTATGTTTGAAGCTACTCTCATCCCCACACTAATTATCATCACTCGATGAGGTAACCAGGCAGAACGCCTTAATGCAGGAGTATATTTTTTGTTTTATACACTAGCAGGCTCTCTCCCATTACTAGTTGCCCTATTGCTTCTTCAAAAGGATACAGGCTCCCTCTCCCTTCTAACCATTCAGTATACTAGCTCTACCCCTCTTTCATCTTACGCTGACAAACTTTGATGAGCAGGCTGCCTAATTGCATTCTTAGTAAAAATACCCTTATATGGAGCACATCTCTGGCTACCAAAAGCACATGTAGAAGCCCCAGTTGCAGGCTCAATGGTTCTAGCTGCAGTTCTTCTAAAACTAGGAGGCTACGGCATAATCCGAATAATAGTTATATTGGAACCTCTCACCAAGGAATTAAGCTATCCCTTTATTATCCTCGCCCTCTGAGGTGTAATTATAACAGGCTCCACCTGCCTTCGCCAAACAGACCTTAAATCCCTCATCGCCTATTCATCCGTAAGCCACATGGGCCTGGTCGTTGGAGGTATTCTTATCCAGACACCTTGAGGCCTTGCCGGCGCCGTAATCCTTATAATTGCACACGGCCTAACGTCCTCTGCCCTCTTCTGCTTAGCCAACACAAATTATGAACGCCTCCATAGCCGGACAATATTACTGGCCCGAGGATTACAAATAGTACTTCCACTCATGGCAACATGATGATTTATTGCCAGCCTCGCAAACTTAGCCCTTCCCCCCCTACCCAATCTCATAGGAGAACTTTTAATTATTACCTCATTATTTGGCTGATCATGATGAACCCTTGTACTCACGGGGGCAGGAACCCTTATTACCGCGAGCTATTCACTTTATATATTCCTCATAACCCAGCGGGGCCCCCTCCCAGCACATATTATTAGCCTAAACCCCTCCTATACCCGGGAACACCTAGTTATAGCCCTTCACCTCCTCCCCTTGCTTCTACTTATCTTAAAGCCCGAATTAGTATGAGGCTGAACCACCTGTAAATATAGTTTAACAAAAATATTAGATTGTGATTCTAAAGACAGAGGTTAAAATCCCCTTATTCACCGAGAGAGGCTCGCCAGCAACGAAGACTGCTAATCTCCGTGACCTTGGTTGGACCCCAGGGCTCACTCGGCCTGCTCCTAAAGGATAACAGCTCATCCATTGGTCTTAGGAACCAAAAACTCTTGGTGCAAATCCAAGTAGCAGCTATGCACTCCTCATCACTTATTATATCATCCAGCTTAGTCATTATCTTCTTACTATTAGCATATCCTATCTTTACGACCCTGGAGCCTCGCCCCCGAAACCCCGACTGGGCCGTTTCCCATGTTAAGACAGCGATCGCCCTAGCCTTCTTCGTTAGCCTGATCCCCCTATTTCTCTTTCTTAACGAAGGCGCAGAAGCGATCATCACCTCATGAAATTGAATAAATACAATAACCTTCGACGTAAACATTAGCTTCAAATTTGACCACTACTCAGTTATTTTTGTCCCCATTGCCCTCTACGTCACTTGATCTATTCTAGAATTTGCATCATGATATATACACGCAGACCCATACATAAACCGATTCTTTAAATACCTCTTAGTTTTCCTTATCGCCATAATTATTCTTGTTACAGCAAACAATCTGTTCCAACTTTTCATTGGTTGGGAAGGAGTGGGAATCATATCATTTCTACTTATCGGCTGATGATACGGACGAGCGGATGCCAATACAGCGGCCCTCCAGGCCGTTGTATATAACCGAGTCGGAGACATTGGATTGCTATTCACAATAGCATGAATAGCAACCAACGCTAACTCCTGAGAATTACAACAGATTTTTGTAGCAACAAAAGACCTGGATCTTACCCTACCGCTACTAGGCCTGATTGTTGCCGCTACAGGCAAGTCGGCCCAATTTGGTCTTCACCCTTGACTCCCCTCTGCTATAGAAGGTCCTACGCCGGTCTCTGCCCTACTGCATTCAAGCACCATAGTCGTCGCCGGTATTTTTCTTCTAGTACGAACAAGTCCCCTCCTAGAAAATAATCAAACTGCCCTCACCACCTGCCTATGTCTAGGTGCCCTAACAACGCTATTTACAGCCACCTGTGCCCTAACCCAAAATGATATCAAGAAAATCGTAGCATTCTCCACATCAAGCCAACTTGGCCTAATAATAGTTACTATCGGCTTAAATCAACCTCAACTAGCCTTCCTCCACATTTGCACCCATGCCTTCTTTAAGGCAATACTATTCCTTTGTTCTGGCTCAATTATTCACAGCCTCAACGACGAACAAGATATCCGAAAAATAGGAGGCATACATCACCTTGCCCCCTTTACATCCTCCTGCCTCACTATTGGTAGTTTAGCCCTCACAGGCACCCCCTTCCTGGCAGGATTCTTCTCCAAAGATGCCATTATTGAGGCATTAAACACATCCCACCTAAACGCCTGAGCCCTAGTCCTAACCCTTCTAGCCACCTCATTCACGGCCATCTATAGTCTCCGTGTAGTGTTTTTTGTCTCAATAGGTCACCCACGATTTAACGCTATTTCCCCCATCAATGAAAATAACCCAGCGGTTATTAATCCCTTAAAGCGACTTGCATGAGGAAGCATTGTCGCTGGCCTCCTAATTATCTCAAACATCACCCCTCTTAAAACCCCTGTAATATCTATACCCCCCTTGCTCAAACTAGCTGCCCTTATAGTTACAATCATGGGGTTACTCATTGCCCTCGAACTAGCAACACTTACCAATAAACAATACAAAGTTATACCCAATCTGGTTACCCACCACTTCTCCAACATGTTAGGCTTTTTCCCCTCAATCATTCACCGATTTACCCCCAAACTAAATTTAGTCCTAGGACAGACACTTGCCAGCCAACTAATTGACCAAACTTGAATAGAAAAAATCGGTCCCAAAGCAATCTCTTCATCAAATATCCCCCTAATTACAACAACAAGCAACACCCAACAAGGAATAATCAAGACATACCTCACCCTATTCCTTCTCACCCTAACCCTTGCTGCCCTATTATTTACCCGTTAAACTGCCCGAAGGGTCCCCCGACTTAATCCTCGAGTTAACTCCAACACAACAAACAAGGTGAGAAGCAGGACCCACGCACTAAGTACTAATATCCCTCCCCCTAACGAATACATTAACGCAACCCCTCCAATATCACCTCGAAGGACAGATAGCTCACCAAGCTCATCAGCCGGCACCCATGAAGACTCATATCACCCCCCTCAAAATACACTAGAAGCCACCACCACCCCTACTAAGTATATCAACATATCACCTACAACAGGACCACTAACCCAACTTTCCGGATAGGGCTCAGCAGCAAGCGCTGCCGAATACGCAAATACAACTAATATCCCACCCAAATAAATCAAAAACAGCACCAGCGATAGAAAAGGTCCCCCATGACCAACCAATACTCCACACCCCATGCCCGCCACAACTACTAACCCTAAGGCAGCAAAGTAAGGAGAAGGGTTAGAAGCAACCGCAACCAACCCTAAAACTAATCCAATTAAAAATAAAGACATAATGTAGGTCATAATTCCTGCCAGGACTTTAACCAGAACTAATGGCTTGAAAAACCACCGTTGTTATTCAACTACAAGAACCCACTAATGGCAAGTCTACGAAAGACACATCCCCTCCTCAAAATCGCAAACAATGCCCTAGTTGACCTACCCGCCCCCTCAAATATTTCAGTGTGATGAAACTTCGGCTCTCTCTTAGGACTCTGCTTAATTATTCAAATCCTCACAGGACTATTTTTAGCCATACACTACACCTCTGATATTGCTACAGCTTTTTCTTCCGTTGCCCATATTTGCCGGGACGTAAACTACGGGTGATTCATCCGAAACCTTCACGCCAACGGTGCATCCTTCTTCTTTGTGTGCATCTATGCCCACATTGGCCGTGGGCTTTACTACGGCTCATACCTCTATAAAGAAACATGAAACATCGGGGTAGTTCTATTACTTCTAGTTATAATAACTGCTTTCGTCGGTTATGTATTACCCTGAGGCCAAATATCCTTTTGAGGTGCCACCGTTATCACCAACCTACTCTCTGCAGTACCCTACGTAGGCAACGCCCTTGTTCAATGAATTTGAGGTGGATTCTCAGTAGACAATGCAACCCTTACCCGATTCTTTGCTTTCCACTTTTTGTTCCCCTTTGTAATTGCAGGCGCAACCATAGTCCACCTCCTTTTCCTTCATCAAACAGGATCAAATAACCCCCTAGGCCTAAATTCAGACGCAGATAAAATAAGCTTCCACCCCTACTTCTCATACAAAGACTTATTAGGATTTGCAGTACTTGTCATTGCCCTTACATGTCTAGCTTTATTCTCACCCAACCTGCTGGGAGACCCAGACAACTTCACCCCCGCCAACCCACTAGTTACTCCTCCCCACATTAAGCCAGAATGATATTTCCTGTTCGCATATGCAATTCTACGCTCCATCCCCAATAAACTGGGGGGAGTTTTAGCCCTCCTAGCTTCAATCCTTATCCTAATGCTCGTACCATTTCTACACACATCTAAACAACGAAGCCTCACTTTCCGACCACTCACACAATTCTTGTTTTGAACCCTAATCGCAGACGTTATTATTCTCACTTGAATCGGAGGGATACCTGTATCACACCCATTCGTTATTATTGGACAAGTCGCGTCCTTTTTATACTTTTTCCTTTTCCTAGTCCTTACACCACTAGCAGGCTACGCAGAGGACAAAGCACTTGAATGAGCTTGCACTAGTAGCTCAGCGTCAGAGCCCTGGTCTTGTAAACCAGATGTCGGAGGTTAAAATCCTCCCTATTGCTCAAAGAAAGGAGATTTTAACTCCCACCCCTGACTCCCAAAGCCAGGATTCTTAGTTAAACTATTCTTTGTAGTATGTATAATAATTTTATATACATATATGTATTATCAACATTAATTTATATTAACCATATCATATAGTGTTCAAGTACATCTATGTTTTATCACCATATCTAGGGTTCAACCATTCAAGTATTATACAGTAAGAAAAAATTTTACAAGAAGCAAAACAATAAAATTTAACAAAAACTTATAAAAACACCAGGCGGAAATCTAAGATCTAACACAAACTATCTATAGGTCAAGTTATACCTTTATTCAAAATTCTATTGAACTCAAATATTTAATGTAGTAAGAGCCGACCAACAAGTCCATTTCTTAATGCCAACGGTTATTGAAAATGAGGGACAATAATTGCAAGGGTTTCATGCAGTGATTTATTCCTGGCATTTGGTTCCTATTTCAAGGCCATAAACTGTAAACCTCCCCATATATTTATTGTAGAAGACATAAGTTAATGGTGAAGAACAATAGCGGGAGCGGCCACCATGCCGAGCATTCTTTCTATAGGGCATACAGTTTTTTTTTTCTCTTCCTTTTCAATAGACATTTCACAGTGCATGAAATCTGGTTAACAAGGTGGGAGTTATCCTAGGAAGCAAGGAAATAGTATGAGTGTTGGATAGACCTTTACGAAGAAATTACATATAAAGATTTCAAGGACATAAGATAGTGAAATTTAATCTGAAGATATCTATATTACCCCCTTTTGGCTTTTTCGCGTTAAACCCCCCTACCCCCCTAAACTCCCGAGATAACTAACGCTCCTGTAAACCCCCCGGAAACAGGAAAACCTCGAGTCGTTTTTTATGGTTTCAAAATGTTTTTATTTACATTATTATAAGTTTTTTTTGATTAATCTGATAAAATTTAAAAAAGTGTTAGGCGGGGCCCAACAAAGCCCCGCCTGCATAAAAGGTTAATCCTAGCTTAACTACCAATATACCCATTAAAACATAAGACATATACCCATCAACCCCCGGACCACAAGTACAATATTAAATCCCAAGGACATTAAAACCCCTAAAATGACTAACATTTATATACGCAATTTCAAAAAACAGGAAAGTCCCGAACCATTTTTTTTATGGTTTCAAAATGTTTTTATTTACATTATTATAAGTTTTTTTTGATTAATCTGATAAAATTTAAAAAAGTGTTAGGCGGGGCCCAACAAAGCCCCGCCTGCATAAAAGGTTAATCCTAGCTTAACTACCAATATACCCATTAAAACATAAGACATATACCCATCAACCCCCGGACCACAAGTACAATATTAAATCCCAAGGACATTAAAACCCCTAAAATGACTAACATTTATATACGCAATTTCAAAAAACAGGAAAGTCCCGAACCATTTTTTTTATGGTTTCAAAATGTTTTTATTTACATTATTATAAGTTTTA